CGTCCTATCTCCTACTTTTCCGAATAAAGCCGGAGGAATATCTCATTCTAATTTGGATTGTATCTTTATCCTTATCTTTTTTTTTTTTTTTTCTTATAGATCCGATCCGCTATACGCTATTATAATAGCTATAACTCTTCTAAGAAAATTTTTTTTTAATCATAATTTCAAATTAGAGAAAATTTAATAAAATTATTATTTTGATATTATCATTAAATCCTTAAAAAAGAAATCAATATTTCTATAATATTCTATAATAATCGAAATATTGATTTCGAAATATAGATATCTATTCTATTATATAGAATATAGAAATTCCAAATAAATATAAATAATAAATATGAATATTGCTGGATATCTCGTAATGATATAATGTATAATGATAGAATTAATGATAGAATTTAAATCAAATTCTAATTAGTCATATATTTCTATTATTAGAATAGAATTCTATTTCGTCATATAATATAGAATTTGATATTCTATGATATTCTATAATTAGTTATATTAGTTATAACCTTAACTATATACAACATACAACTAGAAACTAGTTAGTTAATATTAGCTAAATTAATAGCTAAGATCCAGTAGTTTAGTGAATTCCTATACACTATTTCTGTTATGTGAGCCCGCTTAGCTCAGGGGTTAGAGCATCGCATTTGTAATGCGATGGTCATCGGTTCGACTCCGATAGCCGGCTTTTTCTCTATCAATTTTTTCGATGATGATGCCTCCTCTCCTTTATACAAATGTCGAGTTGCCGATCTATTATGTTTATGTCGCGATAACTTGCAACTATGAATCAAAAATTGATTGGAGCAATTAGGTCTCTACAGAACAGAACAAATCATAAAACGGAGCCTTAATTTAACTTCCCATATATACAAAACAAAAAATCCGGATATTGATATGATACAATTCATTCATTTTCATTTTATTCTACTTTGTTTTGTATTGTAGTACTTCAGTAGATTTAGCTTTGTTTATCCTTTAGTTTTAGTTCAGTCTTAATTTAGATTTTTTCTGTAAAATTTTATTCAGTAAAATAAAAAAAAAGGAGTCTTTATTTTATGTCTCGTTACCGAGGACCTCGTTTCAAAAAAATACGCCGTCTGGGGGCTTTACCGGGACTAACTAGTAAAAGACCTAGATCCGGAAGTGATCTTAAAAACCAATTGCGCTCCGGGAAAAGATCTCAATATCGTATTCGTCTAGAAGAAAAACAGAAATTGCGTTTTCATTATGGTCTGACAGAGCGACAATTACTTAGATATGTGCATATCGCTGGAAAAGCCAAAGGGTCAACAGGTCAGGTTTTACTACAACTACTTGAGATGCGTTTGGATAACATACTTTTTCGATTGGGTATGGCTTCGACCATTCCTGGAGCAAGGCAATTAGTTAACCATAGACATATTTTAGTTAATGGTCGTATAGTGGATATACCGAGTTATCGTTGCAAACCCCTAGATATTATTACTATAAAGGATAAACAAAAATCAAAAGCTCTGATTCAAAATTATCTTGCTTCATACCCCCACGAGGAATTGCCAATTCATTTGACTATTGACTCGTTCCAATATAAAGGATTAGTAAATCAAATAATAGATAGTAAATGGATCGGTTTGAAAATAAATGAGTTGTTAGTCGTAGAATATTATTCCCGTCAGACTTGAACCTAACGAAAATAACAAAGAAAGGTATGGATAGTAGGATTTTCAATTCTTTTTCGCCCTTTCCGATATTTGTATTTTACGTACCGCAGTAATTAGGAATAGAAAATATCTTCTCTATCAAATAAAGCCTTAGTCTTACTGTCGGAATAAGGATATCAATTGTTATTTGATTTGATACATTGTGGTCGGTAACGTTGGTGAATTAACAGAAACGGAAAGAGAGGGATTCGAACCCTCGGTAAACAAAAGTCTACATAGCAGTTCCAATGCTACGCCTTGAACCACTCGGCCATCTCTCCTACATAATCTTAGTATTGACCAGAAACCGAGTGAATAGCGAGTTATTCATAGTATTGGAGTACAATAGGACCAATCAATGGTTCCATAGGGATCAAAAATCCCTTTCCAATTTCATATTTCTCAACAACTTCTCTCATCAGCTACTCCATAGATCTATTACAAATTCATGAATCATCCGTGGATTTTTCTATTTCAAAAATTATACACGTTATGCAAATAAAACGTATGGTTACTCTACTCTATTTTATCATGTAATGATTATTCCATCCCTTTTATCCTTTTTTTTCCTATATGGCTCATAACCAAATCAAAACTTCTCAAGTTATCATAATCTGCACGCAGTAAAATAGAAAGTCCTTGGTTATTCAACTTAGATGAAATAGTAATAGTTCCGTTCATTTGTAAATTGGAATGAAATCTAATCCGATTTAAAGATTAAATATCTATCCTTGCCTAAAAAGGGACAATTTTCGTGGAGGGTCCACATCTTTTTTTTTTTATTAGATAGTCCATTTTTTTTTTAT